TTGATAAAATGTGGAGGAAAGTAGGACAAATGGCCGATACTACTGGAAGGATTCCTCTTTGGATAATAGGTACTGTAGCCGGTATTCTTGTGATCGGTTTAATCGGTATTTTCTTTTATGGTTCATATTCCGGATTAGGTTCATCCCTGTAATAATCGGATGAACTGAGTTGTAGACATGAAAGCATAAGAACTCAACGGGATCCCCCTCGAATCAGACAAGGAAAGAGGGGGTAAGTCCCGTTGAGTTCTTAATAATCATAATCTTTTTTTTTTTAGAGATGTTTCAAAAACCTCCACCTTTTCTGATGATGTTTTTAAAAAATGAACTTCGTTAATTGATTCAGAACATCTGTTACTCAATAGTATCTGTCAATACTTAAAACAAAGAAGGAATCACTCGATTTACCCTTTTTGGATGACTCACAATTATATATAAATAGAATATATTTCTATCAATCAGATATCATGCAAACCCTTTCTATACTAATAGAATAGAACCTTACTCCATTTAATCTAATAAATATTTAATCTAATAAAAGTAAAATTTTTTTTTATAAGTTCGTTGAAATTGAAGAAGTTCTATATTGCTCAATAAATTGACCTATATTTATTTGTCCACTACCACTATGTTACGTAAGAAATCTAAAAAAGGGTTATGATAAAATAAACCTATATAAAAAAAAAAAAAAATGAAAACTACAAATATCCATTTTTTACGAACGGGATCGAGAATCTTTATTAATTCGACACAAGAAAGGGTTGGGTAAAATTCCGTTTCTTGTGTCAAGGACTAGGAGACGAACAATCTCCCCTAAAATCCTTTGTTCCTCTCATTTATACTTTGGTTTCTATTCTCCGCTTATTTATCTTTTGTTTTGATTCTAGTCAAATATAAAACTATTGATTCATTCTATATCATACCGTTTCAATTTGGATTGAAAAAACAAATAAATAAAGAAGAGTTAAGTAAAACAGTCGCCTTCACAATATACTATGACCAGGAATGCGGTATTAAGTAATTCCCGAAATCCGGTAGAATAAAGAATATAAATAAGCAAAATTTTTTTGATCATACATAATTCCCAACAAAAATTTGTTTATTTTTAGAGCTTGATGTTGATAAATCCGCAGATCTAGAAATTCATTTCGGACAATTGAACCTTCTCAAACTGTTTCTTTTTAAGAACCAAAAAGATTTGTGCCAAAATAACAGATGCCAAGAAGAGCAAAAGACCTTGGACACGTAATGGATCTTGAAGTACTATTTCCGCATCTCCCTGACCAAATCCACCCACATTAGGATTACTCGTTAATGGTTGATCAAGTTTGATGGATTCGCCCTCTGAAACAAGAAGTTCCGGTCCTGGAGGGATAATATCAACCACTTGACGTCCATCCGATGCATCCGCTATGGTTATTTCGTACCCCCCTTTTTCTTTTCGTATTATTTTGCTTACTATACCTGCTGCTGTAGCATTATAAACATTATTGTTACTCTTGCTCCCGTCGGGATAAATCTGACCCCTTCCCCTGTTCCCGCCTACATATATGGGATATTTTAAGAAGTGCACATCTTTCTTAGTAGCGGGGTCCGGGGAAAGAATAGGAAAGGTGATTTCACTATATTTCTGACCAGGAACCGGACCTATCACAAGAATATTTTTTTTAGTGGGACGATAGCTCTGAAAAGACAGATTTCCTATCTTTTCTTTAATCTCGGGCGAAATACGATCGGGAGGGGCTAATTCAAACCCCTCGGGTAAAATAAGAACAGCCCCGACATTCAAAGCTCCTTTTTTACCATTAGCAAGAACTTGTTTCAGTTGCAGATCATAAGGAATTCGAACAACTGCTTCAAATACAGTATCAGGAAGTACCGCTTGTGGAACCTCGATATCCACGGGTTTATTAGCTAAATGGCAATTGGCACATACAATACGGCCAGTCGCTTCTCGTGGATTTTCATAACCCTGCTGTGCAAAAATGGGATATGCATTTGAAAGGGGTGCCTGGGTTAGTATATATATCATGAGCGATACGGAAATGGATCGAGTAATCTCTTTCTTTATCCAAGAAAAGGTATTTTTAGTTTGCATGGTCCAATCATTGATCCCGAAAATTTCTACAATAAAATTAGGTAGGTCGCTAGTATAGTTCCCTATCTATAATTTTGCTATTTACTTAAATATTAAATATAAATAATTTTACTGGAATATTGGAGGAATCCCTTGGATGGGTAGTAAGTACAATTTTGAATGTTTTGCTTATGTACAAAGTAACAAATATTATAATTGGATCGTTCGATCACTTTTCAGTCATTCATTGAATGATAAATCACTACAAGTGAAGGAGATACACGATTTAAATAACGAAAGATCCAATATTTAAAAATTGTATCTAAAATGACTGGAAAAGTAGAAACAAGACCGGATATAATTTGATCATTATGAGCAAATCCAAAATCTTTGTAGACAGAGCCAATCATTAATTCCCAACCGTGGGGCGAGTGGAATCCTATACATAAATCAGTTAATAAAAGAATAGAAAAAGCTTTTATTGTGTCGCTTAAGTTGTATAGGAATTCTTGAAACCAAGAGTTAAGAATAACAAGTTCTTCATTACCTAGAATAGAATAACCACTTAGAATACCGAAACAGATTATATTTGTCGAGAAGTGTAAAATTGTATGGATGCGATCCTCGTTGTGCATCTTGATCAATTGGATCGTTTCTTTGTAGATTTCGATGCGAGGCTTTTGTAAATGTGTTTCCGGGTATTCCTTTATCATTTCGTCCAAACGTAAGAGTTCCTCTAAGTCTATGAATTCTTTTAGAATACTCTTTTCTTGAATATCATTCAAAAAAATTTCGGATTGCCTAGTATTCCACCAATTAGTAAACCAAGATTCCAGACTTTTATTAAATGAGAGAGAGATCCACCAAGGCAAAAATACTATAGATGCAAGATATAGAAGGGAAATTAATACTTTCTTTTTTGCCATTTTTTCGTCTGTGAATTTTAAAATTTTTAATGAACGCACCTCATTCGTCGACTCTATATGATACTAATATTTCTATCAAGCATAAGTTCTATTACAAGTCATCGATGTATTTCCGGATTTTTTTGTGATTCAGTACAGCGGTTAGTCCTTGAATTTAGAAAGAATATAGAATAAGAAAGAGCCCTCTTCAAATTAATAGTAGTCGGATTTCGAGACGAAAGAACTCCCGTTCTATCAAAATATCAAATATTTAGAAAAAAAAATTCTTTACTTTATGATGAAATGTTTTGTTTTGATATATGATGAATCTATCATTTAGATTTGTTACTGAATTGAGTTAAGTGGATTTACATACACATAAAAAAAATTGTGGACATAAACAATTTAGTTTTAGAATTGTTTCATATACGTTTGCTTTGGCTCGAGTAAGCGTTCTGAAGAAACTTCAGTTAAGTTATGCTATAGAAAAAAAGATGATTCTTGAGTTTTTTATCTCTTGCAAAGTATTCATTCTTCAGTTCCTTTTTTCAAAATACTTCAATTGGTACACGCAAGAAATAGGCCAATTCAGCAGCTTTTTGCTCAATCTCTCGTGGAGTAAAATTCTCATCAGTACGAGTCAAGGGAATGGCTCCTTGTCCTTTTATTTCCATATAAAGGACACGACGAGCATAAATACCCTCTTTAATTTCTATTCTGATGGACTGAATGTCTTTCATAAGGAATCGGAGGAATATGCGACGATTTTTTCCAGGAAATCCCCAACGAAAAATACACACTATGCCCTCTTTTATATCGAATCGATCATAACCACTACCTACATTCCACGAAATTGTGCACCACAAATAGGAGCTAATAAAAAGACCTGCGATCCCATAGAAAGACATCACGATACCTTGTGGAAAAAAAATTATTTGCTGAGAAGGAAATAAAGATATAAAATTCCTACCAAAATAACTGGACGTTCCAACCAATAAAAACCCTAATGAACCTAAAAAAAGAATAAAGGCCCAACAGAAATTACTTGTTTTTCGAGACCCCGCTATAAGTTCTACCCATATACGTTCTGATCGCCAACTCATACTCTAACTAGACCTAGTTGCATTTTATTGGAATTGGGAGAATAACAAAAATAATTTTTTTTTTTTTTACTTTTTTTTGTTTCCGAAGTAACTCTCATCAACCAGCACTATTATGATGTGAACCTTTAGGGATAATTCATCGAATTTCTTAGATCCAAACTAAAATAATAACATCCCTTTCATATGATTTCCTAATACATATAGATATATTGACTTTACATTTCAGAAATTCTCCCCGATCCCGATCTATTTGAAAATAGTTATAATTCATTTATCATGTTTACACATACATAAGAGCTTATGCCCGAAGGAAGCCGCATATTATACCATATTTTACTAAATAGATATCCGTGTTATGATCCAAGTAAGTCTTGAAAAAAAAATATATATATATAAGTCCTTGTTGTATCTAAAAAATCTTGTTTTTTTGAACATAAAGAGATAAAGAAGCCATTGCAATTGCCGGAAATACTAAGCCCACTAAAGGCACAAAAATGGAGGGGAGACTGTTGAGAGTTATCATAGAATGGGTACCTCGATTTAATATTTGTACCTGTTATTTATTGTTATATTTATTGTTTTATATTTGAACCTTATCCTTATATTGTTATAAAGATATCTTATAATTCATATATAATTGTTATATTATACTAAGTATACCTAAGTGAGTATATATATACTTAATAGGGATAGGGAGTCTATAAGTATATGTTTTAAGAAATATATATTAATTTAAGAAATATATATATTAATTAATAAAATACAATAAATATATAAATAAATGGACCTATTCATCTTTCTACATGTTTCTAATTCATCTTTCTACATGTTTCTACATGAAATATATATATACGATAATCCACCCTTTTTATATTCGTATTAGTAGTTATTATCTTTTCTTGTCTTATAAATTTC